TCCGTTCTTGCCAGATTGGGAGCCTACCTAATCTTTATGTTTTATGCTTTTAAAATAAGATTTCCTCCGCTTAATGGATAACCATTTGTTACCAATGGAGAATTTCTTATCATCTTAAATTCAGGTGATTGGATTTACACCAACAGAAACCATAAACTTAATACACAATAGAGGGATATGATAGAGTTTTTTTTTTATAATGAATGGAGTTCCTTTTTCCATCCTATCCCATTCACCGGTACTGATCGTTGATACTGTAAAAGTAGTTTTCTTGCTTTTGTGCCAGCTCATGATCTAAACGAGTCGCACATACACCCTAGTACATGTTCCTCGACGCTGAGGGCACCCCCGAAGAGCGGGGGATTTCGTGACATTTCTGATTGGCTGTCTTGTATTTCTAATAAGTTGTTTAATAGTTGGCATGTTGAATCGTATACATAATATGATGGGTTGGTTTAGATTGATCCTAACCGAATGATGATGAATACTTCTATTTAATAGAATATTCAATTCGAAGATAAAATCTCAAAGAACTGCTACAAGATCAACAATTCCATAATCGTGGGCTTCTGTTGCTGACATAAAAACATCTCGTTCCAGATCTTCGGTTACAACCCATAAGGGGTTGCCCGTTCTTTTTGCATAAATCCTTGTGAGGGTTTCACGCAGTTTCAGCAGTTCTTCCGCTTCCAGGACAAATTCGCCTACTTGTGCCATATAAAAACCACTAACAGGTTGATGCATCATTACCCTGATGATATAACAAAATAAAAGCTTCCCCTATCTCGCATGATAAAGCAAAGAGAAAAGAAAGATAAAGAATAGAAAAAAGATAGAATTAAACAACCGTACAGGCATCTTTTGTGCATACGGCTCTACAAGAAAATTGACCCCCCTCCTTTCTATTGAAGAAAGAAAAAAAAAAAGAATCTATCAGACTCAGATCAGATGGGTAAATAATCAAATTGCCATCCTTCCTTTCGGAGGAGTTAAAAAATACTATGATGGCTCCGTTGCTTTATATGTTTCTTTTTTCTTTTTTTGTCTGTGATTCAGCAATCCCAAAGTTTCTTTTTAATCCTATCAAATAAGGAAAAAATCTTTTTTTTTTTTATTTTTCGTACTCTTTCATAACATAAATATTGTTAAGAACTCTCCGGCATGAAAACAAAAAAGTTTGTGACGCTGAACTGAACTCCCGATAGATAAGATAAAATCGGAAATACCCCTGAATCTCATACTACTCTCTCGATACAGAATCTAATGTTTTAAAAAAAAAAACAATACAAAAATTTCTCATATCGAATTCGAAGTGCCATGCTATTATTACTTAGTATTCATATGGCGAAGGCATAGTCTTCTTTTTTCTCTCAAATAAAAACCTCATTGGCGCCAAGCGTGAGGGAATGCTAGACGTTTGGTAATTTCTCCTCCGACCAGGATAACAGATCCCATTGAAGCGGCTAATCCTACGCATACTGTACGGATTTCTGGTAGCACAATTTGCATAGTATCATAAAGGGCAATCCCAGGTATTACCCAGCCCCCAGGAGAGTTTATAAACAAATGCATCTCTTTGGCATCATCCTCCATACTGAGAAATATCAGAAGACCAATAAGTTGATTCGCAAGGTCGCTAGTAATCCCTTGGCTTAAAAAAAGTAATCTTTCTCGATAAAGTCGGTTGATTAGGGTAAAATTGTATCCCTTAGGAACCGTACATGCGTCTTTTGATGCATACGGTTCAAAAAAATTGTGAATCAATGTATAGATTCCAGCCCTTTTTCTTTTTTTTTTCTAGAAAGGTTCTTTCTTACTTCTAACGAAAGGGCTTTTCTTCGATTTTTCAATAAAGACGAGTTTTGACTCCTTTTTTATATTTTCGATTTTCCATTATAAAATTATAAGTTATAAGAAAGGGTCATTAAACTTATCGAATTAACTTCTCATTGATGTATTCTTTCATCGAGATTTAATTCAAACCGCGATGGTATTTTCTTGTTCCTGAATGGGTCTGTTTCATCTTTTTAGGTTTATGCTCTACTCCGGGTAAAGATCCGCCCGATTTGGATTTGTACATATAGGACAAATGCTCCCATTACCATTTCTTTTTGTATTTCTTTTTTTTTTTCAATTTATTTTATACAATATTAGAGTTGAGATAATTTTGCTTGACAATTAGGATCTCTTTACAAAGAAAAAATATGAATAGCAATCATAGATATCTTACCAATCCAATTGGGTTTTTTCTAAACGGAGCCTGGATACTTCATTTTTTTAGTCCAACCAAGCCAACCATAAATTATTATAATTGATAATAGTAATATGAATCCCCTCAAAAATGGATCTAATTGCACTTCACGCTCCAAATTTTTGATGATTCAATTTATCTTTCTTGGGCGAAACGGGGGATATCTCGATCGGAGGAGAGAACGGGGAAATACCATGTGACCCAATATATCTGACAAGTCGCACTATATGTCAATCCACATTGATTCAT